TGAAAAAGGCTATTGAATTAACTGAGCAAGCAGATACAAAAGGAATTCAAATACAAATTGCAGGGCGTATCGACGGAAAAGAAATTGCGCGTGTCGAATGGATCCGGGAAGGTAGGGTTCCTCTACAAACGATTGGAGCGAAAATTGAGTATTGCTCCTATAGAGTTCGAACTATCTATGGGGTATTAGGAATCAAAATTTGGATATTTATAGATATTTATAGATGAAGAATAATAAGAATAAGACTCTACTTGTCTTTACGTTCTATTCTGCGATAGAACAAAAAATGACAAATTCTTTCATTTTTTTATGTTCAATAAAAAAATGAGCAGTTCTAAATTCTATATTCTATAAGGTTAAATAAAAATTTGATTGATCATTTGATATAATTGCTATGCTTAGTGTGCGACTCGTTGGGTTTTTAGGCTTAGGATTCAAAAAAAAAAATGGGCGAACCACAGTATAAGTTAATAACTATAGCACTAATAACCAACTCATCGCTTCGGATTATCTGGATCCAAAGAATCAGTCAAGATATGATATATTGGTCATATCATTATAGCAACTGAAATCTTTTTTTTTGCATTAAGTTAAGTAAAAAAAAACCAATCTGATTATGAATATATCTAAATTGTGAAGCAAAATAAAAAAGTATGTGGATAAATAGAAGGATGAGAGAAAGAGAGAAAAAGAAATAGAAATGAAATGATATATGATTCCAATATGTAAGGTCTACGAAGCATCTCATAAAGAGCAATGTAATAGAGCATCAATAGAGATTCATCAATAATTAGATGAATATCTGTTCATCGAAGAAAAAATCAAGAGCCTTAAGTCAATAAAGACTGAGAAGGTTGACTAAAGAACAAATTAACAAATTTTTTTATTAAATATTATTTATTAAATATTAAATTTTTATTTTTATTAAATATTAAATTTTTATTAAATATTAAATTAAGGCTCCATTGGAGAATTCAGACCTAAGCATTAATCGAGAAGCGATGGGGACGACGGAACCCGTGAATGCAGAGGATTCTATTGAAAACGAATCCTAATGATTTATCGGGTAGGATGGCGGAACAAACCAGAGACCACTTCATTTCTTTTTATTCTGTTCTGATTCTGAGAGGTCATGAGTTAACCCGACAACTGAAATAGATATTGAAAGAGTAAATATTCGCCCGCGAAAATTTTATTTTCATTTTAAAAATTTTATTTTCATTTTTTTTTTTTATTTTCATTTTAAAAATTTTATTTTCATTTTATTTGATTGTTAAATTTTTGTCGATCCGAGATGAATATGATAAAAAAAGACAAAACAAAATAAAGATTCGTTATAACATTATAACAAAAACAAGATAAGACATTATCTATAAATAGAATCCATGTTTAATTACTTATATATATATCCAATATATATCCAAACAAGATATACAAATTTATAATAGATCAGATAAAATCTCAAATAGATCAGATAAAATCTCAAAGCAAAGAATCCCAGGATTCAATCTATTATTCAGTAACTACCTATATATCTTAAGAATAAAATAAAATATTTTTTAGTCATTTTTTTCGCGAGGAGCTGGATGAGAAGAAACTCTCATGTCCAGTTCTGTAGTAGAGATGGAATTAATAAACAACCATCAACTATAACCCAAAAAGAACCAGATTTCGTAACCAACATAGAGGAAGAATGAAAGGAATATCTTATCGAGGTAATCGCATTTGTTTCGGTAGATATGCTCTTCAAGCACTTGAACCCGCTTGGATTACATCTAGACAAATAGAAGCGGGGCGCCGCGCAATGACACGAAATGTACGCCGTGGTGGAAAAATATGGGTACGTATATTTCCAGACAAACCAGTTACGGTAAGATCTACAGAAACACGTATGGGTTCGGGGAAAGGATCTCCCGAGTATTGGGTAGCTGTCGTTAAACCGGGCAGAATACTTTATGAAATGAGCGGAGTAGCCGAAAATATAGCAAGAAAGGCTATTTCAATAGCGGCGTCCAAAATGCCTATAAAAACTCAATTCATTATTTCAGGATAGGAATATAGAACCAAAGGAAAGAAGTCTTGGGAATAAAAAAAACAATTGCGGGTTTCCTTTTTTTTTTTTTTTTGACAAACAATATTTCTTTTTTTCTTCGTCCTTTGTTCCATTGAAAGAAGAGATTAAAAAAAATGATTCAACCTCAGACCCATTTGAATGTAGCAGATAACAGCGGGGCCCGAGAATTAATGTGTATTCGAGTCATAGGAGCTAGTAATCGCCGATATGCTCATATTGGTGACGTTATTGTTGCTGTGATCAAGAAAGCAGTACCAAAGGCACCTCTAGAAAGATCAGAAGTGATCAGAGCTGTAATTGTACGTACTTGTAAAGAACTCAAACGCGACAACGGTATGATAATACGATATGATGACAATGCTGCAGTTGTCATTGATCAAAAAGGAAATCCAAAAGGAACTCGAATTTTTGGTGCGATCGCCGGGGAATTGAGACAGTTAAATTTCACTAAAATAGTTTCATTAGCTCCTGAGGTATTATAAGACGAGACCTCAATTCAATATAGTTATAGTATTTAAATTAGAGTATTTAAATGACATAGATTAATTAGTAGATTGTGTCTCACGTATATACCTTTACTAAGTAAAAAAAAAAAAAGAACATGTTGGTTATATCAAAATTCGGGAGCAACAATAATTTTAGTTTACCATGGGTAAGGACACTATTGCTGACATAATAACTTCTATACGAAATGCTGACATGAATAGAAAAGGAACGATTCGAATAGGATCTACTAACATCACTGAAAACATTGTTAAAATACTTTTACGAGAAGGTTTTATCGATAACATAAGGAAACATCGGGAAAGAAACAAATATTTTTTGGTTTTAACCCTACGGCATAGAAGGAATAGGAAAGGACCATATAGAACTATTTTAAATTTACGACGGATCAGTCGACCCGGTCTACGAATCTATTCTAACTATCAACAAATTCCTAGAATTTTAGGCGGGATGGGGATTGTAATTCTTTCTACTTCTCGGGGTATAATGACAGACCGGGAGGCTCGACTAGAAGGAATCGGCGGAGAAATTTTGTGTTATATATGGTAATCTGTCTAACATCCGAATTGTATCCGAATCCGAAACTTTCCATTTGTGAAAAAAAAAAGCACGGGTTGTCTAATAGAACTCCTCCTGCCCTACAGTAGTTGATACGTCAAGGAAGTTTTACCTGGAATAAAAGAACAAAAATGGATTCATGGAGGTTTAATTAGTGAATCACGTCCACTCCAGATTCCTTTAGATAATGAAGATCTGATTCTAGGTTATGTTTCAGGAAGGGTCCGATCGAGTTTTATACGTATACCACCGTGGGATAGAGTCAACAAAAGTGAAGTAAGTGCTTATGATTCAACCAGGGGGCGTATAATTTATAGACTCCGCAACAAGGATTCGAACGATTAGGTAGTTTTTTCAACTTCAAGATTCCTTTCAGGGGGATCCAATTCAAGGTTCAAAAATTTCAAGAAACTTATTTTCTTCCAATAAGTAGATTCGGAAAAATTTAAGGAATAACAACTATGAAAATAAGGGCTTCCGTTCGTAAAATTTGTGAAAAATGTCGACTAATCCGTAGGAGGGGACGAATTGTCGTAATTTGTTCCAACCCGAGACATAAACAGAGACAAGGATAATCTTTCTATTCTAAAAAGAACTCCTTAAAGTTAAAGAAAAGAAACTAATCTTAAAGAAAGCGATGAACAAATAAAAATAGAAGATCTGTTTTGACATGAAATGGATATATCCATATATCTCTGACTTATCCTTATGAAATGATAAAATATGGCAAAACCTATACCAAAAGTTGGTTCACGTAGGAATGGGCGCAGTAGTGCACGGAAAAGTGCACGTAGAATACCAAAAGGAGTTATTCATGTTCAAGCAAGTTTCAACAATACCATTGTTACTATTACAGATGTACGGGGTCAGGTAATTTCTTCTTCCTCCGCCGGTACTTGTGGATTCAAGGGTCCAAGAAGAGGGACTCCTTTTGCTGCTCAAACCGCAGCGAGAAATGCTATTCGAGCAGTAGTAGACCAAGGTATGCGACGAGTGGAAGTTCTGATAAAAGGTCCTGGTCTCGGAAGAGATGGAGCATTACGAGCTATTCGTAGAAGTGGTATACTATTAAGTTTCGTACGGGATGTAACCCCTATGCCACATAATGGCTGTAGACCTCCTAAAAAAAAACGTGTGTAGAAATAAACACTAAAGAGATTTCAAGAGAAATAAATGATTCAATGATCTGATCAAATAAAATAATATTACTATGGTTCGAGAGAAAGTAAAAGTCTCTACTCGGACACTGCAGTGGAAGTGTGTTGAATCAAGAACAGATAGTAAGCGTCTTTATTATGGACGCTTTATTCTGTCTCCACTTATGAAAGGCCAAGCCGACACAATAGGCATTGCGATGCGAAGAGCTTTGCTTGGAGAAATAGAAGGAACATGTATTACACGTGCAAAATCTGAGAAAATACCACACGAATATTCTACCATAGTAGGTATTCAAGAATCAGTACATGAAATTTTAATGAATTTAAAAGCAATTGTATTGAGAAGTAATTTGTATGGAACTCGTAACGCCTTTATTTGTGCCAAGGGTCCCGGATATGTAACTGCTCAAGACATCATCTTACCGCCTTCTGTGGAAATCGTTGATAATACACAGCATATAGCTAGCCTAACCGAACCAATTGATTTGTGTATTGGATTACAAATCGAGAGAAATAGAGGATACGGTATAAAAACGCCAAAGAACTTTCACGACGGAAGTTATCCTATAGATGCTGTATTCATGCCTGTTCGAAATGCGAATCATAGTATTCATTGTTATGGGAATGATAATGAAAAACAGGAGATACTTTTTCTAGAAATATGGACAAATGGAAGTTTAACTCCTAAAGAAGCACTTCATGAAGCC